AATTTAATAAATTTAAATTCAATATAGAATAGATAAATAATTATCTCGATATACACCAGGTCTCAAAAAAAAAAATAAGGCAAAAAAATGAAAAGTTTCTATTCTTGATTTGTATCTATAATAAATCCTATTTTTTTTCTATCCCAGAGTTTCGTTTCGTGTTGGAATGCAAACTTATTAAGCAGACGAGATTTTATGAAAAAAGTTCTTCCGATTCATAAGAGAGAACAACTATTTTGTTTTTCGATCGGGATTTAACACAACAGGGGAGATACTAATACTAAATTATGAATAGAATGAATCAATTTTTTTTTTATTTAATTCATATTTTTTGAACTAATTCAAAATTAGAACATAAAAATTCAATATAATATAATTTTTGAGAAAATTAATTCAATAAAATATTTAATTTAATAATATAATTAATAATATATATTTTATTTCTTTATTATTGAATTTAATTGAATTCAATTAGAATATATTTTATTTGTTTGTTTTCTCGATTGTATTCTTTTTTCAACACTAATATTGATATTGACAAGAGTGTATCAAACAAATATAATCCGATCGTGAATAAATGAATTGATTTAATAATTTTATTTATTTATTATATAATAATATATATTTATTTATATTTTATATTTTTTTAGAAAATTTCTTGTATTTTCATTTGATCTTTTCATTTGATCTGTTCATTTGGATGTTCAGAATCGATTCGCCTTCACGATTTTTTATTTATTTTTTTTTTTATTGCGATTGGATATACACATTTTTAACAATTTCATTAGGGTTGCTAACTCAATGGTAGAGTACTCGGCTTTTAAGTGCGACTCCATTTTTTACACAATTCTATGAACTAATTGGTTCATCCATACCATCGGTAGGGTTTGTAAGACCACGACTGATCCAGAAAGGAATGAATGGAAAAAGCAGCATGTCGTATCAATGGCGAATTCTAAAAACTTTTCATTCGTATTGGACCCGGCCCAAATTTTGTTTGAATTGTTGGCTCGGAACAAAAGAATTCAGTTGGGTTGAATTAATAAAGGGATAGAGCTTAGCTGCTCCAATTATAGGGAAACAAAAAGCAACGAGCTTTCATTTTTTATTTGAATGATTACCCCATCTAATTTTACGTTAAAAAAAAATTAGTGCTTGCTGTGGAAAAAGTTTTTCCCACGAATGGATTTTGGATTTTTGTTATGAGTCCTAACTATTAGCTATTCTCAATTATATTATGGGATAGCGATAAATGTGTAGAAGAAAGAGTATATTGATAAAGATATTTTTTTCCAAAATCAAAAGAGCGATTTGTCCGAAAAATAAAGGATTTCTAACTAGCTTGTTGTCCTCGAACAATTAGATGGACCAAGCGAGGATAGATAGTCCATTGATGGTTTTTACTTGTTTTCTAGGTATCTATTCATATTTGTTTTTTATTTGAATTCGAATATATAATAGAATACCCTGTTTTGACTGTATCGCACTATGTAGCATTTGATAATCCAATGAATCTCTGATCCTTTGACCAAATCTAATTTATAAAATGAAGGAATATCAAGTATTTTTAGAACGAGATAGATCTCGCCAACAGGACTTCCTATACCCACTTATTTTTAGGGAGTATGTTTATGGACTTGCTTATAGTCATGATTTTAATAGATCTACATTTGTGGAAAATGTAGGTTATGACAATAAATATAGTTTACTAATTGTAAAACGTTTAATCACTCGAATGTATCAACAGAATCATTTGATCATTTCTGCGAATGATTCTAAGAAAAATCCATTTTTGGGGTATAATAAGAATTTTTATTCTCAAATAATATCAGAGGGTTTTGCCATCGTCGTGGAAATTCCATTTTTCCTACAATTTAGCTCTTCCTTAGAGGAGGCAGAAATCGTCAAATCTTATAAAAATTTGCGATCAATTCATTCCATTTTTCCCTTTTTGGAGGATAAATTTCCATATTTAAATTATGTGTCAGATATACGAATACCCTATCCTATCCATCTGGAAATCTTAGTTCAAATCCTTCGATACTGGGTGAAAGATGCCCCTTTTTTTCATTTATTACGGTTATTTCTTTATAATTTTTGTAATAGGAATAGTTTTCTTACTCCAAAAAAATCGATTTCGACTTTTTCAAAAAGTAATCCCAGATTATTCTTATTCCTCTATAATTTTTATGTATGTGAATATGAATCTATCTTCCTTTTTCTACGTAAAAAATCCTCTCATTTACGATTAAAATCTTTTAGCGTTTTTTTTGAGCGAATCTTTTTTTATGCAAAAAGAGAACATCTTGTAGAAGTTTTTGCTAAGGATTTTTCGTCTACCTTAACATTCTTCAAGGATCCTCTCATTCATTATGTTAGATATCAAGGAAAATCCATTCTGGCTTCAAAGAATGCGCCTCTTTTGATGAATAAATGGAAACACTATTTTATCCATTTATGGGAATGTTTTTTTGATGTTTGGTCTCAACCAGGAACGATC